GTCAATGGGGGTACTATCGTGAAAAGGTTAAAACCTCGGGCTCGAGGACGTAGTTATCCGATAAAAAGACCCACCTGTCATATAATTATTGTAGTGAGGGATAGCTCTAAAAAGAAAACGGATCAGGATATATATTTAGAAACAAAGGATCAATGGAAAGATCCTATAATAGAGAAATATTTGGAGAAAGAGACAGAGAGAGAAAAAAAAGAGAAAGAGAGAGAAGAAAAATATGGGCAAAAAAATAAACCCCCTTGGTTTCCGACTTGGTGGGGAAAACCAAAAGCATAGATCCCTTTGGTTCGCGCAACCAAAAAATTATTCCATAGGTCTCCAGGAAGATGAAAAAATACGAGATTGTATCAAGAATTATGTACAAAAAAATAGGAGAATATCCTCGGGTTTCGAAGGAATTGCACATATAGAGATTCAAAAAAAAATCGATCTGATCCAGGTCATAATCTATATTGGATTTCCAAATTTGTTAATAGAGGGTCGAACACGAGGAATCGAAGAATTACAGATCAATGTACAAAAAGGATTTAATTCTGTGAACCGGAGACTTAACATTGCTATCACAAGAGTTGCAAAACCTTATGGACAACCTAATATTCTTGCAGAATATATAGCTCTACAATTAAAGAATAGAGTTTCCTTTCGAAAGGCAATGAAAAAAGCTATTGAATTAACTGAACAAGCGGATACAAAAGGAATTCAAGTGCAAATTGCAGGACGTATCGACGGAAAAGAAATTGCACGTGTCGAATGGATCAGAGAAGGTAGGGTTCCCCTACAAACCATTCGAGCTAAAATTGATCATTGTTCCTATCCAGTTCGAACTATCTATGGGGTATTAGGCATCAAAATTTGGATATTTGTAGACGAGCAATAATGGGCCTTTCCTTGCCATTCTATCCAGTGATAGAACAAAAAACGACAAACTATTCTTTTTCCCTTCAATGAAAAATGAGCAATTCTAATTCTATAGGGTTGAATAAAAATTGGATTGATCATTTGGTAGAATTGCTATGCTTAGTGTGTGACTCGTTGGGTTTTCTTTAGAGTTGGGATTCAAAAAAAAAGGACTGGCCCCTAACTAATAACTATAGAACTTAGAACCAGCTCATTGCTTCGTATTATCGAGATCCAAGGAACCAGTCACTATATGATGTGTCAATCATATAGTTGTAGCAACTGAAATCTTTTTTCCATAAAGGAAAAATCAATCTGATTATGGATTGTGAAGCGAAAATAGAGGGATGTGGGTAAATGGAAGGGCGAGAGAAAGAGAGAAGGAGAATATCAATGGTATATGATTCCAATATGTATGGTCTATTATGAATTATCTCATAAAAAGCAGTGTGATAAAGCATCAATACTGATTCGTCCATAATTAGATGAATACGATTCATAGGAAAAATACCAATAATAAAGAGCCTCGAGTTAATAGAGACTGAGGAGATTGACTTGGGAACGAACTTGAATTGAGGAGCTCCATTGCAGAGTTCAGGCCTAGCCATTAATGGAGAAGCTATGGGAACGACGGAACCTGTGACTGCAGAAGATTCTATTGAAAACGAATCCTAATGATTCATTGGGTGGGATGGCGGAACCAACCAGGAACCAATTGATTTATTCTGAGAGGCCATGGGTTGACCCTACGAATGAAACAAATATTGAAAGAGTAAATATTCGCCCGCGAAACCCTTATTGAATTGCAAAATTTTGGCCGATTCGGTAAAGGTCAAGGATTCGTTATAAAAATAAAGCAAAGGCATTATCTTCTATATATAGAAATATACGTCTAGCTATATATACAAGATATACAGATTCCTACGTGACAGATTCAATATCAATAAATCCCATGATTTAGTGTATTATTCAATAAATACATGTGTATCTGTAATATTATTGAATCGTTTCATTCGCGAGGAGCTGGATGAGAAGAAACTCTCATGTCCGGTTCTGTAGTAGAGATGAGGTTGAGAAACAACCATCAACTATAACCCCAAAAGAACCAGATTCCGTAAACAACATAGAGGAAGAATGAAGGGAATATCTTATCGAGGCAATCATATTTGTTTCGGTAGATATGCTCTTCAGGCACTTGAACCCGCTTGGATCACATCTAGACAAATAGAAGCAGGGCGACGAGCAATGACACGATATGCGCGCCGTGGTGGAAAAATATGGGTCCGTATATTTCCCGACAAACCCGTTACAGTAAGACCTACGGAAACCCGTATGGGTTCGGGAAAGGGATCTCCCGAATATTGGGTATCTGTTGTTAAGCCGGGTCGAATACTTTATGAAATGGGCGGAGTATCGGAAACTGTAGCCAGAGCAGCTATTAAAATAGCTGCGTGCAAAATGCCTATACGAACGCAATTCATTATTTCAGGATAGGGATGTGGAACCAAAGGGGTATTTATGATGAAAAAAACAATCGCGGATTTCTTTATTTCTGGACAGACAATATTTCTTTCTTTTTTCCTTCGACCTTTGCATTGAAAGAACAGATTAAAAAAAAATGATATGATTCAACCTCAGACCCATTTGAATGTAGCGGACAACAGCGGGGCTCGAGAATTGATGTGTATTCGAATCATAGGAGCTAGTAATCACCGATATGCTCATATTGGTGACGTTATTGTTGCTGTAATAAAAGAAGCAGTGCCCAATATGCCTCTCGAAAGATCAGAAGTGATCAGAGCTGTAATTGTACGTACATGTAAAGAACTCAGACGTGACAACGGTATGATAATACGATATGATGACAATGCAGCAGTTGTCATTGATCAAGAAGGAAATCCAAAAGGAACTCGGGTTTTTGGAGCGATCGCTCGAGAATTGAGACAGTTGAATTTCACTAAAATAGTCTCATTAGCTCCTGAGGTATTATAAATACTAGTAGATGAGACCATGATATAGTAGGGTATCTGAAATGGATCAATTAGTAGATTGTGTTTCACGCATATACTTTTAATAATTCATAAATAAAGAATCAAAAATTCACATAAAAAAAAAACGGAACATGTTGATTATATCAAAATTAGGAGGCACCAATAATTATAGTTCGTCATGGGTAGGGACACTATTGCCGATATATTAACTTCTATAAGAAATGCCGACATGGATAAAAAAGGAACGGTTCGAATAGCATCTACTAATATGACCGAAAGCGTTGTTAAAATACTTCTACGAGAAGGTTTTATTGAAAACGTTAGGAAACATCGGGAAAACAACAAATATTTCTTGGTTTCAACCCTGCGACATAGAAGAAATAGGAAAGGAACATATAGAAATATTTTAAAGCGTATCAGCCGACCCGGTCTACGAATCTATTCCAACTATCAACGAATTCCTAGGATTTTAGGTGGAATGGGGATTGTAATTCTTTCTACTTCTAGAGGTATAATGACAGATCGAGAAGCTCGACTAGAAGGAATTGGAGGAGAAGTTTTGTGTTATATATGGTGATCCTTCTGATATCCGAAGTTGATCCGTAACTTCCTATTTGTGAAAAAGGAGAGGAAAGACGGGTTGTTTAATATCACTCCTCCTCCATTAGTTGATACTTCAAGGGGGTTACCTGGAATGAAAGAACAAAAATTGATTCATGAAGGTTTAATTACTGAATCACTTCCCAATGGTATGTTCCGGGTTCGTTTAGATAATGAAGATCTGATTCTAGGTTATGTTTCGGGGAGGATCCGACGAAGTTTTATACGGATACTACCAGGAGATAGAGTAAAAATCGAAGTAAGTCGTTATGATTCAACCAGGGGACGTATAATTTATAGACTTCGCAACAAAGATTCAAACGATTAGGTGTAGGTGGCTTTTTAAACATTCCTTTCGTGGGAATACAATTCGAGGTTCAAAATTTCAAGAGAAGAGACTTATTTTCTTCCAAGGAGTAGATTCGGAATTAAGGTAAGGAATAACAAATATGAAAATAAGGGCCTCTGTTCGTAAAATTTGTGAAAAATGTCGACTGATCCGTAGGCGGGGACGAATTATAGTAATTTGTTTCAATCCGAGACATAAACAGAGACAAGGGTAATCTTTCTAAAAAGAAAAAGGGATTTTCTAAAGGACCCGATGGACAAATAAAGGGTCTGTTTTGATATGAAATGGATATATCCGTATATCTCTGACTCATATTTATGAGATGATAAAATATGACAAAACCTATACCAAGAATTGGTTCACGTAGGAATGGGCGTATTGGTTCACGTAAGAGTGGGCGTAGAATACCAAAAGGAGTTATTCATGTTCAAGCGAGTTTCAACAATACCATTGTGACTGTTACAGATGTACTAGGTCAGGTGGTTTCTTGGTCCTCCGCTGGTACTTGTGGATTCAGAGGCACAAGAAGAGGGACACCATTTGCTGCTCAAACCGCAGCAGGAAATGCTATTCGTACAGTAGTGGATCAGGGTATGCAACGAGCAGAAGTCATGATAAAGGGTCCTGGTCTCGGAAGAGATGCAGCATTACGAGCTATTCGTAGAAGTGGTATACTATTAAGTTTCGTACGTGACGTAACCCCTATGCCACATAATGGATGTAGACCTCCTAAAAAAAGACGTGTGTAGAAATAAGAATTGAACGGATTTCAAGAGAAATAAATGATTCAATGATCTGAAAAAAGAATAATATTATTATGGTTCGAGAGGAAGTAGCAGTATCCACTCGGACACTACAGTGGAAGTGTGTTGAATCAAGAACAGACAGTAAGCGTCTTTATTATGGCCGTTTCATTTTGGCCCCGCTTATGAAAGGCCAAGCAGATACGATAGGTATCGCGATGCGAAGGGCTTTACTTGGAGAAATAGAAGGAACATGTATTACACGTGCAAAATCTGAAAAGGTACCACATGAATATTCTACGATAGTCGGTATTGAAGAATCAGTACATGCAATTTTAATGAATTTGAAAGAAATTGTATTGAGAAGTCATCTGTATGGAACTCGTGACGCATCCATTTGCGTCA